CAAATAATTCCAGATATCGACATCTGGAATAGAAACAAGCAAAAAGCTTTTCATAATTTTGAATCATACATAATATAATTGAATTGTCAAAACAAAAATTTGATTCTTTTTACGAATTTGATATTGGAAATCCGCGAATCTAGAAATTCATTTCGGACAATTGAACCTTCTCAAACTGTTTCTTCTTAAGAACCAAAAATATTTGTGCCAAAATAACAGATGCCAAGAAGAACAAAAGGCCTTGGACACGGAATGGATCTTGAAGTACTATTTCCGCATCTCCTTGACCAAATCCACCCACATTAGGATTACTCGTTAATGGCTGATCAAGTTTGATAGATTCGCCTTCGGAAACAAGAAGTTCTGGCCCTGGTGGAATAATATCAACCACTTGACGTTCATCTGACGCATCCGATATGGTTATTTCGTAACCCCCTTTTTCTTTTCGTATGATTTTACTTACTACACCAGCCGCTGTAGCATTATAAACTGTATTGTTACTCTTGCTCCCATCGGGATAAATCTGACCCCTTCCTCTGTTCCCGCCTACATATATGGGATATTTTAAGAAGTGAACATCTTTATTAGTAGCGGGGTCCGGGGAAAGAATAGGAAAGGTGACTTCACTATATTTCTGACCAGAAACAGGACCTATCACAAGAATATTTTTTTTATTGGGGCGATAGCTCTGAAAAGACAGATTGCCTATCTTTTCTTTCATCTCGGGCGAAATACGATCGGGAGGCGCTAATTCAAATCCCTCAGGTAAAATAAGAACAGCCCCCACATTCAAACCTCCCCTTTTACCATTAGCAAGAACTTGTTTAACTTGCATATCATAAGGAATTCGAACAACTGCTTCAAATACAGTATCAGGAAGTACCGCTTGCGGAACCTCAATATCCACGGGCTTATTAGCTAAATGGCAATTGGCACATACAATACGTCCGGTCGCTTCTCGTGGATTTTCATAACCCTGCTGTGCAAAAATGGGATATGCATTTGAAATGGATGTCCGAGCTATGATATATATCATCAGCGATACGGAAATAGATCGAATAATCTCTTTCTTTATCCAAGAAAAGGTGTTTTTAGTTTGCATGGTCCAATCATTGATCCCGAAAATTTCTACAATAAAATTAGGTAGGTCGCTTGTATAGTTCCCTATCCACAATTCTGCTATTTACTTTATTGAAATCATTTTACTGGAATATAAGGAGTAGGAGAAATCCCTGTAGGGTAGAAAGAGTAAGTACGTCTTAAAATGGAAATGCTTTGCTTATGTACCTTATGTTACAAAGTAACAAATATTCTAGTTCGATCAGTCATTCATTGAATGATAAATCACTACAAGTGATGGAGATATACGATTTAAATAACGGAAGATCCAATATTTAAAAATTGTATCCAGAATGACTGGAAAAGTAGAAACAAGACCCGATATAATTTGATCGTTGTGAGCAAATCCAAAATCTTTGTAGACATAGCCAATCATTAGTTCCCAACCATGGGGCGAATGGAATCCGATACATAAATCAGTTAATAAAAGAATAGAAAAAGCTTTTATTGTGTCACTTAAGTTATATAGGAACTCTTGAACCCAAGAGTTAAGAATAGCAAGTTCTTCATTACCCAGAATAGAATAACCACTTAAAATAATGAAAGAGGTTATATTTGTCGATAAGTGCAAAATCATATGGATATGATCCTCATTGTGCATCTTGATCAATTGGATCGTTTCTTTGTGGATTCCTATACGAAGTGTTTGTAGATGTGTTTCCGGGTATTCTTTTATCATTTCGTCCAAGAGTAAGAGTTCTTCCAATTCTATGAATTTTTCTAGAATACTCTTTTCTTGAATATCAGTCAAAAAAGTTTCGGATTGCCTAGTATTCCACCAATTAGTAATCCAAAATTCAAGACTTTTATTAAATGAGAGAGAGATCCACCAGGGCAAAAATACTATAGATGTAAGATATAGAAGAGGAAGAAATGCTTTCTTTTTTACCATTTTTTCATCTTTGAATTGTTAATGAACCCACCTCATTTGTTGAATCTATGTGATCTACTATTTCTATTAACCCTAAGTTCTATTACAGGGCATCGGACCTATTAATCTATTCCCTGTTTTTTTATTTGTGATTCAGTAGTTAGTCCTTGAATTTCGAAAGAATACAGAAATAGAATAAGAGCCCGTTTCAAATGAAGAAATAAGAAAAAATCTTGTTTCCAGATACCTCAATTGAATTGATCAAATTCGAAGCCCTTTTCGATAAATGCTTGAAAGAACCAATTCAAGCAAGTAATGAATAGCAAGTAATGAATATTATTTCAAGCAAGTAATGAATATTATTCGGATTTTAAGCCAAAAGAACTCCCTTTGTCTTTTCTATCAAAAAAGAAAATCTTTCGAAAAAAAAAAATGGCCGGCTACCCCACAGTTCTAGTCCAGGAAAAATGGAGAGAGATTTATTAAGAATATTGTGATCTACCGATCATAAATTCAAAACCTAATGTAATGATCAAAAATGAGTGGCAAAACAAGACAGAAAAGTTATCCTTATAAGAGATCCAAGCAATCTTTTGCCTTTGATCATTAAGAAAAACAAAAGAAAAGATAAAAAAAAAAGAAAAGTCGATTGACAAAAGAAAGGAGAGAGAATTTCCAAGATATGATCTATTTGTATCTAACCTATCAATTCATATTGAAAATAAAAAGAGAAATCCTTTATTCCGAAATGTTTTGATATACGAGATGAATCTATTATTTTATTTCGATTTGTTACTTTTACTTGTTTTTTACTAAATTGAGTTGAGTGGATTTCCATACGCATAAATTCTTTTTTATGCATACAAAAAAAATTTCGTTTTATGGATGTTCCATATACGCATACTTTGGCTCGAATGAACGTTCTGAAAAAATTTTATTAAGCTATGCTATGCTGAAGAAAGAACAGAGAATTCTTGAATTTTTTCCCTGCCGCTGGGAAAGAATTTCTTCTTCAGTTCAAGTTCATTTCAAAATACTTCAATCGGTACGCGCAAGAAATAGGCCAATTCGGCGGCTTTTTGCTCAATTTCACGCGGAGTCAAATTCTCATCAGTACGCGTCAAGGGAACGGCCCCCTGTCCTTTGATTTCCATATAAAGGACACGACGAGCATAAATACCCTCTTTAACTTCGATTCGGATGGACTGAATATCTTTCATACGAAATCGTAGAAAGATGCGACGATTTTTTCCAGGAAATCCCCAACGAAAAATACACACTATTCCTTCTTTTCTATCGAATCGATCATAGCCACTACCTACATTCCACGAGATTGTGCACCACAAATAGGAACTAATAAAGAGACCTGCGATACCGTAGAAAGACATCACGATCCCTTGTGGAAAAAAAAGAATTTGTTGAGACGGAACTAAAGATATCAAATTCTTACCGAGATAACTGGAAGATCCAACTAATACGAATCCTAGTGAACCTAAAAAAAGGATAAAGGCCCAGCAGAAATTACTTATTTTTCGAGACCCCACTATAAGTTCTATCCATATATGTTCTGATCGACAACTCATACTAGATCCAGTTGCATTTTATTGGAATTGAGAAAATAGTCCAAATGAATTTGACTTTCGTTTTTTTTGTTTCCGAAGTAACTCTCATCAACTAGTGTCATTCGAATGTAAGCCTTTAGGAGTAATTCATCTAATTGGTTAGATCAAATTGGTTAGATCAAATTGGTTAGGTCTAAAATAAGAATATCCCTTTTATATGATCTCCTATAGATATCCACATATAGATACATTGACTTTCCATTTCCTACATCCACCTCGATTCCGATCTATTTGAAAATTGCTATAATTTATTTACCCATAGATTTACGCATACATAAAAGCTATGTTCGGAGGAAACTGCCATATTCTACTAAATAGATATCTGTGTTATCTATATCTAAGTCTTGAAAAAAAATAGATAAGATTTGCACCTATCGAATCTAAAAAATCTTGTTTTTTTGAACATGAAGAGATAAAGAAGCCATTGCAATTGCCGGAAATACTAGGCCCACTAAAGGCACAAAGAAAGAGGGTAAGTTGTTAAAAATTATCATAGAATGGGTACCTCGATTTAATATTTGTACCTGTTATTGTTAGAAAGATATCTTAGAATAATTATAATTCGTATATAATTATATTGAGTATATCGAAGTGACTATATATATTAAATAATAAGTGTAAGGAATGGATAATGAAATAAATGAGACTTATTCTTCTTTATCTTTCTACATGAAATATAGAAATATACGTATGATAATCTATTCTATTCTTGTCTTCAAATTCGAATTGAATTCGAATTTTTATTTTATTTAATAAATAAAAAAGAAAGAGTTTCTTACAAATTCACGAAGGATTCGTTAGAATTCAATCCAACAACAGGATTCTTAGTAAAAATAGGGATTCTCGGAAGATATAGTAGAAAGAAAAGATACTCTATATCTATCTTTTCTATATTTGAATTATATATACTATACATACAAAGCAAGAAGGAAAGATGACCTTCGGTTTCTTTTATTTGCCTTGCCCAATTTGAATTTTGAAGAAGGAACCATTTTTTTTATCTTGTTGCTAGAGGTTTCCTAATTAATAATCAGGAATATCGGTAGAAAAAAAAAGAATTATCCGCACGATTCTTTCTACAATTTACAATTAAATATTATGATTATGTCACCAAAGAAAAAAGAAAGTCTTCTTTAGAATTTTTACTTTGATTCCGATAAACTACCTAATTGTTCGCTACAAATACAAAAATGTAACTAAATCAAATAAAAATAATTTGACTTAAGGCTCCACTTAACTTAATAAGTGAATTTTAATTCAAAGGAAAAAAAGCGTGAAGCTTAAATAACTCACTCAGAACACCCTTTAAAGGATTACGTGGTACGATTGGATCGAATAAGCCCTTATGGAATAAATATTCAGCCGCTTGTGAACCTTCAGGTACTATC